CTTATAAGTTAATAAATGGATTAAGGGAAGAAACTTTTTTCAATAGTCTTTAATGGAATGGAATAAAAAAGGAAAAAAATAGGGAAAAGCCCGCTATCGGAATCGAACCGACGACCATCGCATTACAAATGCGATGCTCTAACCTCTGAGCTAAGCGGGCCCCACATAATAAAAATAATAAAAATTTTCTAGGCATAGGAAGTCAATACACTTATAGTATTAGTGTATAGTGTACTGTCTATAGAAATAGAGTAGAAAAATCGTAAAATCTAGAATTTTGGAATAAAATAAATCGTGAATATTATAGAACATAATGATTCATATAGCGATATAGAACTTCTAGTTCTTTATCTCTAAATAGAAATTGGATTCTATTTGATTTGATAGTCAATCTTAAATATTTGTTTGTAGTATAGTCAAATTGGATTTTTTTATTCCATTGGAAATTCTTTTTATTACATTATTACACCTCTTTAGTTATATTAGAATAATTCTACTCTTTTTTTCTATTTTTTTCGAAGAAGTTGAATTATTTACTTAGTTATAATTATAACTAATCGGACATTCCTCGGCTTTCGTTCGTAAAGGAGGCAGTTAAGAAAAAAAAAAAAAAGAATCGATCCTTCAAGTATACCAACTTACATGGGAAAAGTTGCAGTAATAAAAACATATAGAAAGGGTATATGGCAATCTATATTGAATTGCCGATATACCAAGGATAAAATCCAATTTGATTGGAGCAAATACAGGTTTAGAAAGAAAATCTTTTTTAGAGATGGTAATCGATACCTAAACCTAAAAAATGCAAAGGTTCCTGCAGAAATGAAAAAAAAAAATGATCTCATAATGAGATCCTAATCTCAAAACAAAAGGGAAGGGGATATGGCGAAATCGGTAGACGCTACGGACTTAATTGGATTGAGCCTTGGTATGGAAACCTACTAGGTGATAACTTTCAAATTCAGAGAAACCCCGGAATTAAAAAAAAAATGGGCAATCCTGAGCCAAATCCTGTCTTCTCAAAATAAAGGTTCATAAAGCGAAAAGGGGATAGGTGCAGAGACTCGATGGAAGCTGTTCTAAAACAAATGGAGTTGACTGCGTTGGTAGATGAATCTTTTCATCGAAACTTCAGAAAAGATGAAGGATAAACGGATCTATTGAATACTAAAATATCTAAAAAAAAGGAATGACGGCCCGAGTCTGCATCTGTATTTTTTTAGATGAAAAATAGAAGAATTGGTGGGAATTGATTCCACATTCAAGAAAGAATCGAATATTCATTCATCAAATCACCCCACTCCATAGTCTGATAGTTTTAGTCTTTTTTTAAAGAACTGATTAATTAATTGGACGAGAATAAAGATAGAGTCCCGTTCTACATGTCAATACCGACAGCAATGAAATTTATAGTACTAGGAAAATCCGTCGACTTTTAAAATCGTGAGGGTTCAAGTCCCTCTATCCCCAAAAGCCTATTTTCTATCTATCCTACCCCTTTTTTCTTTTTTGCTGGCGGTTCCCAATTCCCTTTTCTCATTTTTTTTTTCAACGTATGGGGGCATAAATGACTTTCTCTTATCACATCACATGTGATATAGAATACACATCTAAATTTAGAAAGGAATCCCTAATTGAATGATTCACAATCAATAGCATTACTCATACCGAAACTTACAACTTGCAAAGTCGTCTTTTTAAAGACCTAAGAAATTACATACAGGACTTGGGGAAAACTTTGTAATTCCCCCCCTGTACCTTTAATTGACATAGACCCCAGTCCTCTCCTAAAATGAGGATGGAATGTTCCATTGGAAATGATCTGGATAGCTCAGTCGGTAGAGCAGAGGACTGAAAATCCTCGTGTCACCAGTTCAAATCTGGTTCCAGATACAGGATTTCGTTGTATAAGACCGTTTTAGAAAGTAATTGATAGGAAGCAAGATCCATATTCATTTCGAATATGGATCATAATTCCTACATACTTTTTCTATATTTACGAGAAATACCCCATCTATTTGATATTTATAGATGGGTAGAGTTTCTTAAATTTCATTTTAAAATATTATTATTATTCTAAACTAAATATTCTAAAATGAAATTTAAGAAACGCCTTTTTTCTTTCGTTCAAAAAATGGTATTTCCTATTCAATCTCCCAATTCCTTCCGATATGACTTTATCGAACCGATCTAAGAAAATCTAAGAAATAGGCCCAGTACGAAGTTGATGATGCAGAACTCGTTTGATGGTTCGGCTCCTATGAAAAAAAAAAAACGGTAAGAATCCCAACGAATTCCTAATTCGATTGTTAGCCTATCTATAATCCATATATCGCCTAATACATAATACAAATGAGATCTCTTTATTATTAATCTAGAATAGAAAGTACAATCCTTAAATCTCTTTGGATAAGTGTAAATTCCTTTCTTATCATTCAATGAGCATCTTGTATTTCATAAAAATTAGGGGCAATATAATCTTTCCGCAAAGGCCATCCTA